ATCACCTTTTTGGTGAAAACTTCAAAATAAATTCATTTTCTAAGTTTTATGAAATCGTCGTTTAAATGTAATCATAATCGAAAGGTATCCATTAATCATAGTCTAAAAAACATAAACCCATCAATCCGTCCTTCCAATTCATTAATTTAATCTCGTATAAATATCATATCAGATCAGATATCAGACAAGGGCGGAAACGGCATCTTCGCAAATATGAAAAATATCTCTTTTAAATTTTCCCAAGAAAAAACTTTTTTATTTGAATACCCGAGCCTTGAAAAGATCTTGACCAAAAATGGGATCTTTTTTTAGTTAGAATTGGTTGGTTGTGCCTTACCTAGCCAAGCCCCCCCCAAAAAATAGGAATAACTCGCTATTCGTTCGGTTCCTGGGTCATAATTGTTGTGTAGGAGAGGTGGCCGAGTGGTTCAAGGCGTAGCATTGGAACTGCTATGTAGACTTTTGTTTACCGAGGGTTCGAATCCCTCTCTTTCCGTACCTTCACCCAACTCAACAACAGCGCCGACCATAACAAATTAACCAAGAGGTATATCCTTCTTTCTATCTTTATATATATTCTAGATATATATATTTTCGATTTCGAATTAAATTACTGCGATATGTAAAATAATGGAATAAGGTCGACAAGAAAAAAATCTCTGTCGATCTACGATACATGAGTGGGAAAAATCCGAATCAAAACCCTTACCTTAATCTGAAATCCATTTAGTTTGGGGAAAGGAGGCTCATTTTTCCGAAACCTTTTCTAAACCCTTTTATTTAAGGTAGGCTTAAGTCTGACGGGAATAATATTCTACGACCAGCAATTCATTTATTTTCAAACCGACCCACTTATTATCTATTATTTGATTGACTACTCCTTTATATGGGAATGGGTGAAGAGTTAAATGTTTTGGCAATTCCTCACTGTGGGATGAATCCAGATAATTTTGAACGAGAGCTTTTGATTTTTGCTTATCCCTCGCCATAACAATGTCGGTGGGTTTGCAACGATAACTTGGTATATCTACTATACGACCATTAACTAAAATATGTCTATGATTAACCAATTGGCGGGCTCCAGGAATAGTCGGCGCCATACCCAATCGAAAAAGGATGTTGTCCAAACGCATTTCAAGTAATTGGAGTAAAACCTGACCTGTTGACCCTTTGGCTTTTCTCGCGATACGGAAGTATTTAAGTAATTGTCGTTCTGTAATACCATAATGAAACCGTAATTTTTGTTTTTCTTCTAGACGAATACGATATTGAGATCTTTTCCCGGAACGTGATGGGTTTCTAAGATCTCTAGGCTTTTTATTAGTCAGTCCTGGTAAAACCCCCAGACGTCGTATTTTTTTGAAACGAGGCCCCCGGTAACGCGACATAAAAACTCCTTATTTATTGTTATTGATTGATATTTCATTTTTATATTAAAACTGAACGAAATCCCCTGAAGTATTCTCTTGATTGGACTAGAACGACTAATGGCACTAGACGGAAAAGTGAGATTAAAGATGTACGTATCCAAAGTTCCTCCTTGTTTTTGTATTAAAATGCATTATTCATTATTTTATTCTTGTATTTTCAATTTCATTTATGAATTTTATTTTCATATTTGATTCTTTCAATTTTTATCATTTTTGTAATTGTATTTTAGTATATATATACATTAATATACATTAATTTCATTTTGATTTATTGTATATATTTTTTGATTCTTAGTTCAGTTACTATTTAGTCTTGAAGTTTTGTTGTATATTTCTTTCGATTCTATTCCCTAGAATAGAAATTCGAAATAGAATAGAAAGAAAGCAAAAACATAGAATTACATTTTCTTAATAGAATCAAAATGAAGTAATAAAAATATAAAATAACGAATCGAATAATATACAAACCAATATATATAAAACCATCGAAAAGAAAAATACGAAAAAGGATCCGTTGAGTTGTTCTGCCGAGACATAAGAAAGCGTCGACCTTTTGAAAAAGGAAAGGTGTCTTTATTCTTTCATTTCCAAGAAACAGAATCGTATAAAAAATAGAACAAATAGAGAAAAGCCGGCTATCGGAGTCGAACCGATGACCATCGCATTACAAATGCGATGCTCTAACCTCTGAGCTAAGCGGGCTCACATAAGAGAAACTTTACATGCATAATAATTCCAAAAACTAGATCTTAGCTATTAACTATTTATAAATCATAAAAAATAGAAATCGATTTCAAACCTATATTGAAGTAAATAGAATATAGAAATAAGATAAAGATTCCTATACCGATTTAGAATTTGATATTTATTACATTCCAATCCTAACAATTAGAATAATACATTTATCTTTTTTTATCAATCAAAAATCAATCAAAAAATTTTAAATTTAGAATTTAATATACATTTATTTAGAAATCTTAATTTAATAAAAATGGGAATATATATATTATTATATTCTAATTATTATAAAAAAATTTTTCAATTTGAATTCAATTATGAGTTCTATCTAT